ATTTTAACTTTTCGATAATCTCGAGTCAAGAACGTAATAGGACGTCTTCGATTGGTTCATAGCGACAATCGAAGATGGTAAGATTGAGATCAAATAAAAGGGAAAAATCGAAAATAAATAAAATAGGAGTATGCGATAGATAATGATCTAGCTTGATTCTATATTTTCATACTTTTGAATTAATGAAATGAAGGGCGACAAAAGAAAGAATAGGTCTTATTATTCTGACATATTATTAACATTCCTTTGATACTTTTGAGACTTCAAGGGCTGTCTCTGCCTATTTTACTTGTACTTAATGTTTTCCGATTATACTAGAGATCTTTTAGTATAATCATTAGAACTTGGTCTAATTGGATTTATTGGATTGTTTCATCAATGGTGTTGGATCAGAACCCCCTTTTGACTCTGCGCTGGTAATTCGACTATTATTAGTAAACAATAATTGAATAATTCCTTCATAGAGATCGAGGACATAATTAACATGGATATAGTAAGTCTCGCTTGGGCTGCTTTAATGGTAGTCTTTACATTTTCCCTTTCACTCGTAGTATGGGGAAGAAGTGGACTCTAGAAGTACTACTAATTGAGTTTAGGAATCAAACTGTATCAATTTTTTTTTATAGATCGTTCTGCAAAGACTTTTTTTTTAATTCACTATTTCAATTTCAAAATTGAATTTCAAAAAATTTTAATTTCGAAGTTATATGTATTGGATTCTAGTGGAGTAATGTATTCTATAAATAACATATGAACTCTTTCAATCAAACAAATATTTCCATTATTCCTATATTCGTATTTCGAAAGTACTCCAAATGGTATGAAATCTTTTCCAATCGAATTCTTCATAAATTTTCTATATCGACAATGAGTAAGAGTAAGAACGAAAGCCTTTTATATACTTTTATATACTTTACTTTTTTTTTTACTTTTTATTTGTTATTTTTTTCCGTCTTTACTCTTCAAAGAGAAAAGAGTTCTGTTATTACATTACGTGGATACACTTTTTTACGGGAAACAACATAGACATAGTGGTTGTCCAAGGAGATACTACACATAAGAAAATATTGTCTTGGGCAAGTCACATATTGCGCACTTACCATTTGTTTTATTATTTTAAAAATTTTATTTATGCTGGTCTTTTTTTTCATTTCATATAATGGTTGAAGGGTTAAAATTGGTGAGGTTTATTAATCCTTTTCGAAATCCGAAGAAGTTCCCATGGAACCTCTGGATACTCTGTCAACTGGTTAATCAATTACTTCTTTGTTGGAATGCTAACAAGAAGATTACTTGATTTTCTTTTATTATACCCATACCTCTTTTTCTTTCATTGATTTGATTATTTTTTTCAATGGATATCGGAATTCATATTAAAAAAGATAAGAAATCTAGGAATTAGAATCGTAAGAGTAAGAGCTGTCTTTCGATTATTTCAAATTGCTTGGAATCAACACAAATCAAATAGAAATAGATGAAGCAAAGAAATAGAAAAGAAATAGGATTGGGACATGACACTATGTACATTCTATATGGAAATGGAATTTATATCTATATATATGAAGATAATAATGTCAATTGATATATATTAAATTAACCTGTATCGTCATACAGCAAACTTTATACAGTACAATAATAATACTAGTATGGTAGAAAAATAGTTTTCTACCATACTATCTAGTATCTCATAGAATACTGCTGATTCTAGTTAGATGATTTCATTTAAAACGTGAAATTGGAATACTTTTTATTTTATTTCTTCTCTTCAATCATTGATAAAAACTAAAAAGTCACAAGTTTAATTTAAATTAATCACTTTGACTTACTGTTTTTACGTATATTATAAGTAAAAAAGCAGTAGGAATTAGAATGAACAGTGCAGTAGCAATAAATGCGAGAATATTTACTTCCATAATTTCATCCTTTCGTTTTTCTTTAATTCGCAATAACTCGGGATTTAATCCCATAGAGATAGAGATAATAAATCTTTTGTCTGTAAATTCAATGAGATGAATTACATCGAGATATAATCGAATCGGATCAATATCATGAATAACAATATCTGACAAATTGATTCATCGTCAAGAATTGAATAATAGAACATAGGAAGATCTTTTATCCATATCGAATTCCAAAGTCCATTTTGATACAATCAAAAACCCCTTTACTTTATTTATATTTTTCATTCTTTTCCACCCTTTCTTTCTATAAACTAGCGCCCTCCTTGTACAATCATTTGATGAAGTATCATCTAACCGCTTTTACACTTATCATTGGTTCCAAACAAAGCCAAACAATAGAAGAAATAAAAAAAATAAAAAGAAAAGGGATTCCTGTTGGCAATGAAATTCTACTCTTTGTACTTCCTTTCACAGAACAGAAAAATGGAAGATGAATTGCTGTATTTTTTTATTGGATTTGGATCCATCGGGACTGACGGGGCTCGAACCCGCAGCTTCCGCCTTGACAGGGCGGTGCTCTGACCAATTGAACTACAATC